GTTCCTTAAAAACTTCCGCTTTCTTTAAAAGATTCTGAACAGTTTCTGTGGGTTGAGCACCTTTTTCAAGGAAATATAGAATAACAGGAACATTTAAATAAGTTTGATTCTTTATTGGATCATAAAAGCCCACTTTTCTAAGATCTTTTCCTTCTCTTCGGGATCGAACATCAGTTGCAACGATTTGATAGACGGCTCATTGGGATAGATGTAGATGAACAATACCCCCCCTAGAACCGTATAGGAAGTTTTCTCCTCGTACGGCTCGAGAAAAAATGATTTGATTCAAAGGTTTGTCTATGTATGCACTTCTAAGAAATTAAATGACAAATGGGCCATCAATTAGACTATGATTTCAGTCTTTTTTTTTCTTACTGAAAATGAAAAAGAAACCATTCGTACTCATAACTCAAGTTAGATAACTCTCAAATAGCTCAAAGGAAAAATCTTTAGTCAATTTCATTTATTGAGTGGTCTTTACCCCCTTTTGTTTGTCTCGTTTAAATTCTATTTGGATTCTTTAGTCTGATCCAGTTATTGAGACTATCGAGACAATTAAAATGGTGTTTCCTTGTTCTTAGATCCTTTATCCTTATTTTAAATCAGTAGGTTTAGACATTACTTCGGTGCTTCTTAATCCTTTCAAAATGGCAGCAACATACCCTTTTTGATTTCTTTCTAGCAAAGAATCCTATGGACAGTTGATTCCCGCATGATACACTTTGAATCGAAAAAAGTTTGATCAATTCCAACAAGTTTTGCTTTTGAATTGGAAACTTGCTCGAATTGGATTCTTTCGATTTCTATATATGGAAGATACATTTACGAAGTTGTTCCAATTGATTAATTGGCATTAACCCTAGATCCTTGCCCCCGAGAAATGAATTAATCCTTTCTACTCGAGCTCCATCGTGGACTATTTTCAACCCAACAAAAAACGAAGGGTTCGAGTGTAACAGAACAAACAATGTCGAGCCAAGAGCACCCTCATTCCTAGATAAATTGAAAATGGTGGATGTAAAAATCCACAACGGATCGTGTCCTTCAAGTCGCACGTTGCTTTCTACCACATCGTTTCAAACGAAGTTTTACCATAATATAATATTCCTCTAATTTGGAACCGGTATGGAATTGATTCAATTATGGAATCATGAATAGTCATTGGTTCAGCTGTCCATATACATCGTAATCTAGACTTCTTCTTCTCTATAACTTCTTCTTCTCTATATGATACATAGAAGAACGATTTTTCTGAAAAAGTCTTAGCAAGACTTTAACATACATAAAAAATCTATAGATAATAGAAAGAAATAGAAATATATAAACGAATAACTTTTTGAATCTGCATCTTCAAGTGACTCAATAGGATAGATTAAACGATTTCCTATTTTTTGAGTACCAAAGATTCCACTTACAAGGAATGATTCAAAATATTTATTAAATATATTTCTAATGGAAATTGAAAAAGTTTCCTATTTAGACATCATTATTTAATTTGATTTAATGTAAAGAAAATTGGACAATAAGCATCACGTTTGATCTTCATAGGAAGATAAGTCTTTCTTTTTTAATTGACTCATCACTGATTTAATTGAAAATCGATAAATAGATCAAAGAAAAGAAGAAAGAAATCCAATTTTTTTTCATGAGATGTATAAAAAAATGATGTAAGTTAAGATTTGAATCTTTATTCTTTTCATCTGACTACGAAAATAAAAATCGAAAAAAAATCGGGAGGGGTTTTCGTATCTATCAGATAGACTGAACAGTTGTCACTGTGATAGAAATTTTCTAATATTGAATTGAAATAATTTCAGTTTAAATAATTTAAAGGATCACAAATCTTTTTCACAAAAACCTAAAAATTATTGCCGAACGATACATACCATATAAGCTAAACATTTCCTCATTTTATATGATTATATGCTATGTATTTTGTTTAACTTTAACATGGGTTTGAGTAATATTTTACTAATCGACTCTTGTCATAAAGTGAATAAAAGGGATAGGATAAATCACCCCTGCCTCAATCGTTACATAGATTTCCAATTTTTCATTAGAGCCAAACACGAAATACCTAAATAAAATGAGATTCAAAGAAAAAACATTGGCTCCATATCATATAGAAATATGTTATGGAACTTGATCATTTGTTAATGAGATTCGAACAGACACATATATTTAAATTAATATGGATTAACTCCTATCCACTCCCCTACTTTTTTCTATCAGAATAATGGAGAAAAAAAAAAATGGATATGCGCTGGGACGGAAGGATTCGAACCTTCGAATATCGGGACCAAAACCCGTTGCCTTACCGCTTGGCCACGCCCCATTTCAATTTCTAATCTACACGAAGAAACAATAATATTGTTATTGGTTGTTTGTCAACTCCAGTCCAAATATCTATATAGCTATAGAATAGATTGGTACTAGGATTTTGATACATATAGATCTAGAATTGAACTGAATTTATTGATCATTACATAGAATTCAATTA